GACGATTTCACTATATTTCTGACCTGGAACAGGACCTATTACAAGAATATTTCTTTTATTGGGACGATAACTTTGAAAAGACAGATTTCCTATCTTTTCTTTCACCTCGGGGGAAATACGATCGGGGGGGGCTAATTCGAATCCCTCGGGTAAAATAAGAACAGCCCCTACATTCAAAGCCCCTTTTTTACCATTAGCAAGAACTTGTTTCAGTTGCATATCATAAGGAATTCGAACAACTGCTTCAAATACAGTATCAGGAAGTACAGCTTGCGGAACTTCAATATCCACAGGCTTATTAGCTAAATGGCAATTGGCGCATACAATTCGCCCAGTTGCTTCTCGTGGATTTTCATAACCTTTCTGCGCAAAAATGGGATACGCATTTGAAATAGATGTTCGAGTTATTACATATATCATGATCGATACAGAAATAGATCGAGCGATCTGTTCCTTTACCCAAGAAAAAGAAAAAGTATTTCTATTTTGCATGATCCAATCATTCATCCAGGAATTTCTACAATAAATTAGATAGGTAGCTAGTATAGTTCCCTATCCACGAGTCTGCCATTGTACTGAAATAATTCTATTGAAATAGGACAAATACCTTGAAGAGGTAGAAGTATAAAGAAAGAATAAGTCAAATGGAAAATGCTTTCTTTATGCGCGAAGAAAAATTTGGATTGATATCAGGAGATCAAATAAGTTCTTCATTCATTCATTGAATGATAAATGACTACAAGCGAAGGAGATACACGATTTAAAAAACGGAAGATCCAATATTTCACAATTGTATCTAGAATAACTGGAAAAGTGGAAACAAGACCAGATATAATTTGGTCGTTATGAGCCAATCCAAAATCATTGTAGATCGAACCAATCATTAGTTCCCAACCATGGGTCGAGTGAAATCCAATCCATAAATCAGTAACTAAAAGAATCGAAAAAGCTTTTATTGTGTCATTTAAGTTATAGAAGAATTCCTGAACCCAAGAATTAAGAATGACAAGTTCTTCATTACCCAGAATAAAATAACCGCTTAAAATAGCGAAACATATTATATTTGTCGAAAAATGCAAAATGATATGGAGATGATATTCATTGTGTGTTTTGACCAATTGTATCGTTTCCTTGTGTATTCCTATACGAAGCTTTTGTATATTTTGTATATGTGTCTCTGGGTATTCTTTTATCATTTCATCCAACAAGAATAGTTCTTCTAATTCTAGGAATTTTTCTATAACATTTTTCTCTTGAATATCATTCAAAAAAGTTTCGGATTGCCTAGTATTCCACCAATTAATAATCCAAGGTTCGAGACTTTTTTGAAATGAGAGAGAGACCCACCAGGGCAAAAATACTATAGATGCAAGATATGGGAGGGAAATCAATGCTTTCTTTTTTTTCATTTTTTTTATCTGTGAATTGTTAATGAACTGCTTCATTTGTCAACTCTATCTGATCTGATGTTTCTCTAAAGCACAAGTTCTATAACAAGGTATGGAACCTATGGATCTATTCCCATTTTTGTATAATAATTGACTCCTTAGATCCAGAAGGAATTAAGGAATATAGAAATAAAATAAGGGTCCTTTTTCGGATGAAAAAAAATTCGAAATAAATAGATAGAGAAATATATATATATAATATAAAAAGTAAATAAATTAAGTAATAAATTAAGTAAATAGGATTTCCGGGTATCTCAATTAATTATTTCGAAATGTTGCACCGTCTAACCACAGCACAGGAATACGGTATCAGTTCAAAATCTGAGGCTTAACCTAAAAGTATGAATTCTGTATTACGAAATACATATTCGGATATTTGATGAATTCATACTTAATTAGATTTATTAGACTTTTTACTAGTATAAAAGAATGGAGTTGGGCCCTATACGCATACAAATACGGATACAAAAGGGTTTTGGTATAGAAAAAATGTATTCTTATTATAGTTTATTATATTTATTATAGTTGGAATAGTTGTAGTTGTTCCATATACGTTCCCCAACTTTTGTTTTATTCTAGCGGGTTGTTGCGTCAACGGAACGAGGAAATGGAATCTAACATGTTTTTCTCGAATGAACAGTCTGAGGAAACTTCAATTGTATTAAAAAAAGGGAAATTAGCAAGCTCCTTCTATTATGTGGAGAAAACATTCATTCTTCGTTTGGTTCATTTCAAAATACTTCAATTGGTACGCGCAAGAAATAGGCCAATTCAGCAGCTTTTTGCTCAATTTCTCGCGGAGTCAAATTCTCATCAGTACGAGTCAAGGGAATGTTTCCTTGGCCTCTGATTTCCATATAAAGAATACGACGAGGAAAAAGACCCTCTTGAACCTCCATTCTGATTGATTGGATATCTTTCATAAAGAAGCGAAGGAAGATGCGACGATTTATTCCAGGGAATCCCCAACGAAAAATACACATTATTCCTTCTTTTCTATCGAATCGGTCATAACCACTACCTACATTCCATGAAATTGTGCACCACAAATATGAACTAATGAATAGACCCGCGATTCCATAGAAAGACATCACGATTCCTTGTGGAAAAAAAATGATTTGCTGAGATGGAAATCCAGGTATCAGATTCCTACCAAGATAACTAGAAGTTCCAACCACTAAGAATCCTAGTGAACCTAAAAAAAGGATACAGGCCCAGCAAAAATTACTTGCTTTTCGAGACCCTGTTATAAGTTCTATCCATATATGTTCTGATCGCCAGTTCATACTATACTAGACCCAGTTGCATTCGATTGGAATTGAGAAAAAATTTGACTTTACTTTTCATGATGCCGAAGTAACTTTCATCAACTAGCACTAGTCTGATATGAACCATTAGGAATAATTGGTTAGATACATATACTTTCTATTATAAAAATATTCGCCGATCGTTTTTAACCAGATATACCCGCATATCATATACATACATTTATGCGGATATCATGTATCCGCATGCATAACAGTTCTTTCATTTGTGTTCGGAAAAAGCCACATATTGTCCCATATTACACTAAACAAATATCTGTATTATGATTCAGTGTTGAAATAAATTGATGAAATTTGGTCCCATCGGATCTAGACAATCTTATTTTTTTGGACATGAAGAAATAAAGAAGCCATTGCAATCGCAGGAAATACTAGGCCCACTAAAGGGACAAAAATGGAGGGTAAGTTAAGATCTGTCATAGAATGGGTACCTCGATTTAATATTTGTACCTATTATAAAGATATCTTATGATAAGTATCTCTATTATATAGAAACTATTCTAAATAATATTAATATTTAAGTAGTTAATAAGTGCAAGGAATGAGAACTAAATGAAGTGTACCTATTCATCTTTTTAGACGAATATATATGATAATCCGCTTTAAGTTTAAGAAATTTTATTATTCCCCCATCCTTGTAGACATAGAAATCACTTCTATATCTATATTTTCATTTTATTTCGATATTTTTTTTTTGCGTTTTTATTCAAAGGAAAGAAACCGTGCAGCTGAAATAACTCACTCAGAACACCTTTTAAAAGATTACGCGGTACGATTGGGTCAAATAAGCCCTTATGGAATGAATACTCAGCCGCTTGTGAACCGTCGGGTACTGTTTTATTCAATGTTTGTTCAATTACTCTTTTACCCGCAAAAGCAATATAGGCGTTGGGTTCAGCAATAATAACATCTCCTAACATACCAAAACTGGCAGTTACTCCACCAGTTGTAGGAGATGTAAGGATTGATACATAGAATAACTTTTTATTTGATTGATAATTATATGAAGCAGAAGATATTTTAGCCATTTGCATCAAGCTCAAACTTCCTTCTTGCATACGTGCTCCCCCAGAAGCACACACAATAATGACAGGTAGAGATCGATTAGTAGCATACTCGATCAAACGGGTGATTTTCTCGCCTACTACGGATCCCATACTACCCCCCATGAACTGAAAATCCATAACCCCAACTGCTATGGGAATACCATTTAGTTGACCTATGCCTGTTTGAACAGCTTCAGTTAAACCTGTCCTTCTTTGATAAGAATCGATACGATCTCTATAAGGTTCCTCCTCTGAATGAAATTCAATGGGGTCCATAGAGACCATATCTTCATCCATGGGATCCCAAGTGCCCGGATCAATCAAAAGTTCGATTCTATCTGAACTACTCATTTTCAAATGATATCCACACTGTTCACAAATATGCATTTTTGACCTAAAAAATTTTTTATAATTTAATCCATAACAATTTTCGCATTGAACCCATAAATTTCTGTATTTTTTATTTATATCCAAATCATTAGATCTTCCTCTTATATTGAAATCACGGTTGTTACCACCAGTTCTTATACTAGAATTCCTGCTTTGACTACCTTCAGTACAAATGAAACTAGAAATGTAACTGTCACTGTAATTGTCGGTACCGCTGAAAGTGTCACTATGAATACTGACTTCAAAACGAAGATAACTATCAATGCAACTATTAATGTGATTATTCCAACTAGATTGAGTATCATACATGTAATGATAATAGTAGTGATTGTTACTCTTAGACCTACTATTCAAATAATTGGAAAAAAAATTTTCTAGTTCACTCAGAAAAAAACTATTATTGTCAATCTCAAAAATCTTATTTTCAATATCAAAATATACAGAATAACTGTCACCATTACCATCCCTAACTAAAAAAGTGTTATCAGAGATAAAACTCCAAATATCTCTGATATCAAATAAATAATCAACATTTCTGAAACTATAACTACCACTATCACTCCAACTAGGAATGTTATTCTCCGTATCATTTAGAATGGGTTCTTCGCTTCCACCGGTATGTCCAACAGCATTAAGACTATCCATTGATTTACTTAGCCCACACTTATGTTCTAACTTCTCCTTAGACAACATCGAATTGAACCACCACTTTTTCATAGAGTCTTCTTGCTCCCTATTTGATGAAAATATAATAGATGAATAGTCATTCGATGAATAATCATTTTACTATT